ATTCCATTTACTATAGAAGTTCCCAGGGAATTCATTACAGGAATGTTTCCAATAAAAATAATTTGTTCTTGGATATCCCTACTGTTTTTCCAAATTAATCCCGCGGATATATATAATTCAGAGGAATATGTAAGTGATTCATATACAGCATCTTTTTCTTTTATCGAGGGTTCTACCAATTGATATGTTTCCACAAATAACTGAAATTCAATTTCTTGATCCGTATCTTCAATTTTTGGAAACTTAAAAAGTTCTTCTGTTAAGCCCCGATCAATGAATCTACAAAACCCTTCAAATTGTATTTGATTCAATCCGGGTAGTGTAGACATTCCTTCATTCCCAACCCCAAGCATTTTCAATTTCCCCATTTATTTTATAGAAAATATCCCGTGATTTGCTGTCATTCTTCATTGAATCACATGAATCGATTTAGCAATAATGGAATTTCTGGTCTTTTTACTTTACTGAATCACATGAAATTTTACCTAACTACGTCTATGAAATTGAAATACCTATTTATGAAAACAGGAGATTTTATACTCAAATTGGAATTTGCAACAAAACAACCAATATAGAATATAACTTGTAATATAAATCGAAACAAATTGATAAATTTCACCTAGACTTGGGGTATTTTATAGTAGTAGTATAGTATGTTATTACATAACTCTAATTCGATTGATACCCCAAAAAATGAATTCAGGATTTGTTCGGCTCCATGAGATAAAGATATCAAAAATAAAATAATCAGAAAAAATATACAATTTATTTTTTTTTTTTTTCGAATTTGAGAATACGATTGCAGTGCATAAAAAGACTTGGATTTATTAAACATGCATAGATCTAACTTCAGCTATAACTATTTCTATATGTCTCTTACTTTATTGCAGTCCTATTTGTTCGGGACAGCACATGTTATGTTGTGTTCATTTATTTTTTCTACTCATTCATTAATCTATTTAATGAAAAATTGGCAAAAAAATGAAAGCACGAGAATTTATCGAAAATTCCCTATAATATAGGTATGTGTAACAACGAAAATGCATGTTCTGGGGTTGACATATATTAACAGTTGCTGTTATAATTGAAATAGAGAAGGATTAAAAAAAAAAAAAAAATAATAATATTGATTGGTTATGTATCAATTTCTATTCTATTTTTTTCTCATTAATAAAGATAAAGAATAGATTAAGATTCAAGAATTTTTCAGGAATTTGTAGTTAACGGTTGCTATTTGTGCTGAAATTTTGACTTTTCTTTTGTGACTGAAAGGTATAGGTATACATTTGTTTTCAATAGAAAAAGGGGATTAAAGAAAACGGAATTTAAGATACAAACACATCAAAAAAAAGAATTTAAGAAACCCATTTTTGTTTTTTTGAGAGGAGGAGGGGTATTCGGATCTATTTTTTTGTATTATTTTGGCGATATGGCCGAGTGGTAAGGCGGGGGACTGCAAATCCTTTTTCCCCAGTTCAAATCCGGGTGTCGCCTGATCGATAAGAGAATTCAAATAGTTTATTTCGTTTTGTTGATATAGAAAACTTTTTCTTTTTTTCCAGCGCAAGCTAGTGTAGGAATAAGGGACTAGTTTGATGCTAAATTCTAAGCATCGGGAAGTTTGTTCTCTAAAATGTTGTAAATATTTTCGTCTCAGAGTCAACGAAATTAGAGAGATGAAAAGGAATAGATCAATCTTGAAATGATAGTCCTTTTATTTCACTACTATTGTAGTGTCCATCTACTTTTGGGGTCTTTAATTAGATTGGATAGGGATAGGTCGGATGGGGAATATAATTCCATTTTAAGTTAGGGAAGGTGTTGAAGAAAAACCTTGTATACAAACTTATGGTAAAGTATATGAACGCTTCTTCATTTATTCCATATTAGTTAGATTAATGAAATTGAATATCTAATTAGATTTCTTTTTTTATTATTATTATATTAATATATTAATAAAAAAATCCAATTCAAAAAGAATCCATTTTTTTCTAATCTCTAGTAAAAGAATTTTAGAGGATGTTTTCCAATTGTTGTATAGAACGAATCGGGAGACAATCAAATGGAAATAAGAGATGCAAATAAGAGTCTGAGTATGCAAAGAAATCTATCTTGATTCTATTCTATATTTTTTATTTTTGACTGAATGAAATGGGGGGGTAAAATAAAACATAGGTCTTTTTATTCGTACCTAATTAGTACGATGCATTTCCTTACTACTCTCAAGGGTATTTTTTATTTATGCTTAATTTAATATTTTTCAATTCTACTAGAAATCAGGTAAGAACTTGTTAGATGTTCTAATTGGATGTTTCGTCAATGGTGTTATGACGGAATCTTTTTTTGACTCTGTACCAGCGATTCCACTATTATTATAAGATATTATAAAATTTTTAGTGAAAAATAAAAACGAAAATAATACAAGAAAAAGTAGTAAACAATAATAAAAAAATTTCTTCATATTGATAGAGATAGGAGACAAAATTTACATGGATATAGTAAGTCTTGCTTGGGCTGGTTTAATGGTAGTTTTTACATTTTCCCTTTCCCTTGTAGTATGGGGAAGAAGTGGACTCTAAGAGGACTACTAATTGAGTTAAGGGATCAAAATGTCTCAATTATTTTATAGCTAAGTTCTTCCATTTTTTAACTATTGAATTTTGTTATTTTATTAATATAACTAAATACTAATTAATGAAATGCAATTCGATACTTCATTTTGAAACTCTATTGTATTCCAGTGGTGTAATATAATATTGAAAAAAAAAATACTCTTTAAATCAAACAAATATTTGAATTGTTCCCATCTTATTGTCCCGGGAATACAGATAATTGGAAACGGATTACTACTCCAAACTTAATTCTTTTTAAGATTTATATTTCGATGAACTGGTTACCACCAATCTTTTCTAAATATGAAAAACTTTTTCATCGAATCCCCTGATCAGTTGTCAATTATTTAATCAATTCATTTTTTTGGAATACTAAAAATAAAAAGATTATTATTTATTTTTTTTTTGTTTTTTATTATTTATCGGGATTATGAAAAGAATGTGAAATCTAAAAATTCAAATAATTAAGAATAAAAATGTATTTTTGATTATTTCAGATTGATTGGAACCAATACAAATATAATAGATTAGATCAAACAAAGAAAAAATGTGGACACTATGGAATTCACATTCCATAGATATCTATAGATATACCCATATGAAAAGAAATATTTAAATAGGTCCATCCATATTAAACTTCTTTTTTTTAAGTAAAACATTCCATTTTTACCATACCGTAATAGTATATAGTAGAAAGAAATAGATTTGATTTCTTTCTACTATACTATCTACTATACTATATAGATTTCATAGAATTCTGCTGATTGTAGTCTGATCATTTTATTTAAAAGAAAGACCCGAAATGGAAACCCTTTTTTCTTTATTCAATCATTGTCATCGCATTGATAAGAAATCAGAAGTCATGTTTAATTAAAATTAGTCACTTTGACTTACCGTTTTTACGTAAATTATAAGTAAAAAGGCAGTAGGAACTAGAATGAAGAGTGCAGTAGCTATAAATGCGAGAATATTGACTTCCATAATCTCTATGTTTTCTTTCTCTTTTATTTCTAATAAATACTTCGGGATTTAATCCCATAGAAATGAAAAATCTTTCGTCAGTAAATTCAGTGGTATAAATTTTATCTCGATGATATAAAATCGGATCAATATCACGAATAACAATATCGGAGCTATCAAATCAATTCATCGTCGAGAATTAAATAGTATAACATAGGAAGATCTTTTATCCATACCAAATAAAAAAAAAAAAATTACTTTCTGATGCAATGAAAAATTCCTTTTTCTTTCTTCGTCCGAACCTTTACATTATACTAAAAAAGAAAAAAGGAATCCCTGTTAGAAATGAGATTTTTTTTTTTCTTTTTTATTCCCTTTCACATACGAAATCAATTGATATTTTTTGGATTTGTATCCATCGGGACTGACGGGACTCGAACCCGCAGCTTCCGCCTTGACAGGGCGGTGCTCTGACCAATTGAACTACAATCCCAGGGAAAAAGTTGTATAGCATACATATTCTTACTATTTCATTCAAACCCTTTGTTTTTCTATTTTAGATTCGAACCCCTGTACTGTAACTGAAAGAGGCAGACTTATATATTGATATATTGATATTTTTATGGGTCTGCACTTTAGCGAAATCGACACGGATTATTCGCAATCCGTTCCTTATTGCTAACTTGATTGAAAAATCAATGAATCAAGGAAACAAAAAAGACTCTTTTTTTACTTTAATCCTTTCCTAAGACTTTAGATTTTAAAATCCCGATAGGAATTTTTCAAAATCCGAATTTGTGGAAAAAATATGTAATATGGAAAAAAGAAATAGCACTCGAGATTTTATTCTTCTGTATGGGAGCCCATTGGTGATTTTCAGAGAACACCAAATGGGTTATATCATTTCATGGTGGATCAGCAAATTTTTGGGCCGAGCTGGATTTGAACCAGCGTAGACATATTGCCAACGAATTTACAGTCCGTCCCCATTAACCGCTCGGGCATCGACCCAGGAAGAATCAATTTTAGTCTTTATTAAAAATCCCTGATCAATTTCCTTTTGTAGTACCCTACCCCCAGGGGAAGTCGAATCCCCGTTGCCTCCTTGAAAGAGAGATGTCCTAAACCACTAGACGATGAGGGCATACTTGTCCGACCTCCATTCTACTATGTTCATACATAGTATGAACAGTTTTTTGAAATTGTCAATATAATGGAATGATATGATTCGATCAGAAGGATCTTTCAGAATTCCTTAAAATATCATTTAGATTTCGAAATTGTTCATTCCAATCACCAATTTATAAAACTATAAAAAAATAATGCGAAAGAAAACAAAAGAAAGAGAGAATCCTTTCAGGGAATGATTGATTTTCTGGAACAGGTGCGGCATTAACACCTCATTTCTTTCACTTTCATTCAGTGTTAAGAAGATTGAATTAGTGGGTACATGTATCAATGAAATAAATTTTGTGTTATGATGAAGATGATTTCAATTCGAATCGGTTTTGAAAAAATCCATTCCATTGATATTTATCAAATCCAATATCCAAAAATCATTTTTTTAACTATACTCACTAGCTAAATCCAATTTATTGTTCGTTAAAAAGTTGCTATGTAAAAAAAATAGATCTATTCTATATATATAATTTGAGTATATGCAGTAACAAATAGATGTACTAAACTCATATCCATATTGGATGGTTCCTTATTCGGGAATTGACTCAAATGGAGCCCCTTTAACTCAGTGGTAGAGTAACGCCATGGTAAGGCGTAAGTCATCGGTTCAAATCCGATAAGGGGCTTTTTTGTCAAAAAATGACAACAGTAATATAAATGACAACAGTAATATTCCGATTTGAAGGAAGAATAGAGATATTCTTGATATTTGTAAGAAGTTTCTCTTTGTAAAAAAAAACTAAGGAATAGTTGAATTTCATTAAAAAATCGATTTTTTATTCTATTAAATTGTTGTTATCATTCGAATGAATTCGAATAGAGTAAACTCATTCTAGTTAGAAAGTGAAAGAGTATTCTTTTCTATATATCTATTTTTTTAGACTGTGATATTTCCTTTAATTGTAAGATATTCCTATCCTATTTTCTATTATTCCAATCAAAAAAAGGGAAAGATTCTAAAAAAAAGTAAGTGGACCTAACCTATTGAATCATAACTATATCCACTATTCTGATATTCAAATTGGATAGAAATGAAATTCGAACAGTGGATCTTTTTTGTTTTTAATATCTCTTTCGTTCGGACTCCGCAAGAATCTGTCAATATTTCGGATTAAATCTTATTGTTCCTAGGAATCAATTGATACTCCTCTTCTCCACGCAGAAGGGTTTATTCTATTCTAAGTTCCAACATAATTTTACTTTCAAAATATCTTTTTTCCGAATACAAGAAAAGATCAAATTACATTTCTATTATTTCTTTAAGATATGAGATATCTATAAAAAAAAAAATAGAAAAATCCATCAAATCATGACTTCGAGTATCCAATATTTCATTTTCATATCTATGCATACTAGATTTTTAAAGCAATTAATGGACGAAACTTTTACTTAGAATCTATTATTTTTAATAAAACTCCATACAATATTAAAAAATCTGATAGATAGAAAAAATAGATAGATAAAAAAATATTCGAATTTCTTACCTCGATCTGCAAAAAAGGTATACTTTGTAATTTTTTTAATCTGAACGAAAGAAAAATACAACTAAAGAGGACAATAAAAGAAATTAAAGTAAAATACAAAGTAAAAATAGGATTCTATAGTAGTTTCCTAGACATACAAATTAGAAGAATATATAAAACTTTTTTTTTTATTATTTCACGAACAAGATTCAAGAATAATATTATTTAATATTATTTGATAAAAGGAGAGTAGTATGTCTGGGGATCTGCTGGTAACAAAAAAAAGTGATAAAAGCGATCATTTCATTTGTTTCTGGAATAGTTCTTTAAAAAATTTATTTATCGGATTTACGAGTCATAAGACAATTCCCGCGTCATGACTTCATGACTTAGGGAATTTTTTAGAATAGAAAGGAATAACCCAATTAAGTTAATGGATTTTACCTAGATTAAATATCAATGGACAAAAAAAGTATTTTTCTATTCGAAACCCAGTAGAAAAGAAGGGACAGTCTTCGAGAAATCATATCATATATAAAATGAAAAAATCCTCGAAGGTTCCATCCCTGAAAATGCTAGGGGGTGTTCGGAAATGGTTGAAGTAGTTGAATAGGAGGATCACTATGACTATAGCTCTTGGTAAATTTACCAAAGATGAAAATGATTTATTTGATATTATGGATGACTGGTTACGGAGGGACCGTTTTGTTTTTGTGGGTTGGTCCGGTCTATTGCTCTTTCCTTGCGCCTATTTTGCCGTGGGGGGTTGGTTCACAGGTACCACCTTTGTAACTTCATGGTATACTCATGGATTGGCAAGTTCCTATTTGGAAGGTTGTAACTTCTTAACTGCGGCAGTCTCTACTCCTGCTAATAGTTTAGCACACTCTTTGTTGTTACTATGGGGTCCTGAAGCACAGGGAGATTTTACCCGTTGGTGTCAATTGGGTGGTCTGTGGACTTTTGTTGCTCTCCACGGTGCTTTCGGATTAATCGGTTTTATGTTACGTCAATTTGAACTTGCTCGATCTGTTCAATTGCGCCCTTATAATGCAATCGCATTCTCCGGTCCAATTGCTGTTTTTGTTTCTGTATTCCTGATTTATCCACTAGGTCAGTCTGGTTGGTTCTTTGCGCCTAGTTTTGGTGTAGCAGCTATATTTCGATTCATTCTATTTTTCCAAGGGTTTCATAATTGGACATTAAACCCATTTCATATGATGGGAGTTGCTGGTGTATTGGGCGCTGCCCTACTATGCGCTATTCATGGTGCTACCGTAGAAAAT